AGCATCAATAAAATTAAAAAATAAAGTTTTGTCATTATCGAACATGAAATTCGACGAAAACAATGATAAATATCTACGAATCGAACCGAACGAAGGGGGAACTATAACTATAACGAAAAAAATAAGTAAAGGTTAGCAAAAGTTATAGGTATATACAAGCCCCTACCCCCCCTTTTTTGATTTCCTTCTATCAAAATAAAAAAATCCTACGGACGATTCATTCACACATTATATACACTTGGGATCAAAAAGGTTTAATTTATTCTAACAAATATTACTTTTGAATTGGAAATTTGCTCGATTGGGATCCCTTCAATTTATATAGATTTACAGTTTACGAAGTTATTTCAATTTTTTGATTTACATTAACCCTAGGTTTTTGTTCCGAGAAAAAAATGAATACTTTCTACTCGAGCTGCATCGTGGACTATTTACCCTCCCAACGGATGTCAAGACAAGAGCACCTTCGTTTCTATAGAACTATAGAAATAGAAGATGATGGATAGAAGAAGGAATACACAGCGGATCGTGTCCTTCAAGTCGCACGTTGCTTTCTACCACATCGTTTCAAACGAAGTTTTACTATAACATTAACATTCTTCTAATTTGGAACCAGTATGGAATTGATTCAATTAGGGAATCATGAATAGTCGTTGGTTCCATTTATGAATAAAGGTGATAAAGGATATGCTCTGGGACGGAAGGATTCGAACCTCCGAATAGCGGGACCAAAACCCGTTGCCTTACCACTTGGCCACGCCCCATTTAGATTTCTATTCGACACGAATAATCAACAATATTAATAATATTAATATTGATTTTTTGTCAACTCAAAGTACAAGATAAATAGCTATAGAGTCGATTAAATTTTTATTAATATTTTAATACGTGTAAATAGAGAATGTAACTTAATTTATTGATCATTAGATATAATTCAATTAAGATATTGTATGAAAAGTATGATTTCTTCTATTCTCTTTTGAGAATTGGAGGACTTTTGGTTGGGCGGATTCAAAAAAAAAGAGAGACTCTTTGTCTCCCTTTTTTTTACCTTTTCCTTTTATTTATATTATATAAATAACTCAATCGAAATGGAATTATCTCATAGAACAAAATGTCTGCTATGCTTAATATTTGTAGTTTGATAGGGATCTGCCATTATGCCTTTTTTTCATATTCAAGTAGCTTTTTCTTCGGAAAATTGCCCGAGGCCTATGCTTTTTTGAATCCAATCATAGATGTTATGCCCGTCATACCTGTGCTATTTTTTCTCTTAGCTTTTGTTTGGCAAGCTGCTGTAAGTTTTCGATAAAATATTTCATTTTAAAATCGACGATAAAATGGCTGCTTTACTTTAGTTGATAATAAATCCTAACAATTGATCGGATCTAAAAGATATTTAGATTTTGGTTAATAGAAAACTCTTTTTCAAAATGAATTTCTGAAAATCCTTTTCTATTTCGAATTTGGTTATTAGTATTCACAGAGGATATGCGGTAGAAAACTGTAGAACCTATTCTATTTTTTTTTCGAATAAAAAATTTATTTTGGAGATTTTAGAATGCTTACTCTCAAACTCTTCGTTTATACAGTAGTGATATTTTTTGTTTCTCTCTTCATCTTTGGATTCCTATCTAATGATCCAGGACGTAATCCTGGACGTGAAGAATAAAAGGTATCTTTTATTTTACATTTTTTTGAAGATTTTTTTATGTTTAACTAGGAACAAAAAGTATTTTGACAATTTGGAAAAAAAAATAAAGTCATCAACGGAAGAGGAAAGAAAGGGATTCGAACCCTCGGTACGAATAACTCGTACAACGGATTAGCAATCCGTCGCTTTAGTCCACTCAGCCATCTCTCCCAATTGAAGACGCTGTTAAATTACACAAAAAGTAAGGAATATTTATTATATAGATATTATATGGATATGTACACTTTTTAGCAGCAATTTAATTTCGTTAAATAAAAAAGGGGCTGTAAAGTGCCAACAAAACAATATAAAAAAAAGTAAAAAAAAAAAAGGAATTCTCCCTTTTTGATCTTGTTCAAAGGACCCGTCTTTTTTTTTATTACCACGGCCCGGCCTGTTCAGCCCCTAACCGGGCCTTTTTTGTTCAAACAAAAACAATTTTAATTTGAAATTAAATAGATTCTAGATAAATAAGAATGATTTATCTGATTTGGAAAATAGCTTAGTATTCTATAAAATTAGAAAATTAGAAAGCGGAATACAAAATATTCAAGCAAGAATAAAAAGGGAAGAAATGATAGTTCGATATACGAAAACAAAAAAGGGTAAAAACTATAATTTTTATTCTTTTGAGAGGATACTAACTTTAAAAATTTACTATTATTCTGTCCAATTTCCCCGTTCGACAAAAGGTCCAGTTGTATACAATAATCACACTGTAGCGGGTATAGTTTAGTGGTAAAAGTGTGATTCGTTTTTCTAACCCTTTAATAGTTAAAGGAATAGTTAAAGGATCTTTGCTTTCGG